TTCGAATGAAAACCACCCGATTGCAGGTAATGCCAGAATTTTCGATTTTGTGAGGATCAATCAAATAAGGTTTTCATTAGAAAAAGATTCTATAAAAGCAATGATAAATAGATACTAATAGAGCAAGAAAAGAAGGAAATAAAAAAACATAGTATAGAAAAGATATCCAAAATGATATAGAAATCACTATCCTACCCTTAGTTTTTATTTCCTTAATTTAATATTGAATTGGTTTTTATTTCCTTAATTGAATTGAATTTCGTTTGATTAGAGCAAAGTTCCTTAAAAACCTCTGCCTTTTTTAAAATATCCTGAACAGTTCCTGTAGGCTGAGCGCCTTTTTCAAGGAAATAGAGAATAGCGGGAACGTTTAAATAAGTTTGATTCTTGATCGGATCATAAAAACCCACTTTCCGAAGATCTCTTCCTTCTCTTCGGGATCGAACATCAATTGCAACGATTCGATAGACGGCTCATCGGGATAGATGTAGATGAAAAAGAACCCCCCCCTAGAACCGTATAGGAAGTTTTCTCCTCGTACGGCTCGAGAAAAAATGATTCGAAGTTTTGTCTATGGATAAAATTCTAATAAATAGTAAAGGAATCCGTAAAAGAAATTAGCCTATAATTTAACTCATAGTCATTTTTATTTAGCTTCCTTCCTGAAAACTAAAAAATCATTTGTACTCATAACTCAAGTTCAATAATTCTCAAATATATTAAAGAAAATTCAGATATTTTTTTATTGAGTGGTCTTTAACCCCCCCCCTTTTTTTTGTCTCGTTGAAAATCTATTTGGATTCTTTATTCGGATCTGTGAGACAATTGAAGCGGTGTTTCCTTGTTCTGGGATCCTTTATCTTTGTTTTAAATCATTGGGTTTAGACATTACTTCGGTGCTTCTTAATCCTTTCAAAATGGTAGCAACATACCCCTTTTGTGATTTCTTTCTATCAAAGAATCATACCGACGGTTGATTCGTGCGCGATACACTGTGGATCGAAAAAGTTTTTGCGGTTCCAACAATTTTTTTGAATTGAAAATTTGCTCGAATCGGATTCTTTCGATTTCTATATCGAAGATATACTTACGAAGTTGTTCCAATTTATTGATTGGCATTAACCCTAGATCGTTGCCCCTGAGAAATTAATAAATACTTTCTACTCGAGCTCCATCATGAACTATTTACATTACAACCCAATAAAAAAAGAAGGGTTCTAGTAGAATAGAACAAACGACGTCGAGCCAAGAGCACCTTCATTCCTATATAAAATAAAATGGTGGATGTAAGAATAAGAATCCACACCGGATCGTGTCCTTCAAGTCGCACGTTGCTTTCTACCACATCGTTTTAAACGAAGTTTTACCATAACATTCCTCTAATTTGGAACCAGTATGGAATTGATTCAATTATGGAATCATGAATAGTCATTGGTTCAGTCGGTACAGAGACATAGTCATTTATATTTTTTCTTAGCTACATAGATAATAATAGATAATAAAGATTTTTCTGAAGAAATCTTAGCAAGACCTGGGCTTTTTTTGTATGAACGCAACTTTTTCTATAAATCTCTATCTCAAAAAAATATCTAACAGAAATATCCAGAAATCAAAATATAGAAATAACATAACTAACAGAAATAACACGAATAAAGAAATTCTATTTGACTCTGCCTGTTCAAGTGACTCAATACGATAGACTGACCCATTTCCAACTTCCTAAAGATTCAACCCATAAGGAATCATTACAAATCTTGATAATTGAAAAAGTTTCCTACTTCGACATCATTATTTGAGTCAAGTTTTACTTTTTACAGTAAAGACTACATTTGATTATCATAAGAAATAAATATTTCTGTTTCTTTTCGAATAGAATTGTCAATGATTTAAAGCAAATAAGCTAAATAGATCGAACAATAAAAAGAAATATCATTGTTAAATATTTAAATTTGAATATTTTAGGGATGCAAATTATTTTTCACAAAAATAGAAAGACTATTGTCACTGAATATAGGATAACAATACATACCTATAGGCTAAGCACTTCCTCGTTTTATATGTATTTTCATATTTTGTTTAACCTGAGGTTAAGTAATCTTTCTGCAACTGTGATATATGTCCCATCTTATCTTTATCTGGATCACAAAAGGATTCAGTTACATTTGCATGTCATTTGAACTCAATTTAGTTAACTCAATTTAGTTCAGTTTGTGAAAAAATGAGATATGATTCCGAAAAGAATCATTCAAAATCAAAAAAGAAAGAAGAATAATATTCTATACAATATTAGACCTTGAAACAGAACCTTGTTGAACAAAAAAGATGTATTCGGATACAATGGATATGCTCTGGGACGGAAGGATTCGAACCTCCGAATAGCGGGACCAAAACCCGTTGCCTTACCACTTGGCTACGCCCCATTTCTATTTTTATTCGACACTAATACTAATAAAGAATAATATTGGTATTAAGTGTTCGTCAATTCCAGTCCAACTATCTATAGACTAGAGAAAATCTTTCTTCTTTATAGAATATATTATAGATTCGTGCTAGGATTTTGACATGTGTATATCTAGAATTCAACTGAATTTATTGATCATTACATATAATTCAATTAAGATATTGTATGAAAGTATGATTTCTTCTATTCTCCTTTGAGGATTGGAGGATTTTTGATTGAGCGGAAAAAGAAGGATTTTTTTGTCTACCTTACTTTCTTCATTTTTCCTTATATCAATAACTCAATCAAAATGCAATTATCTCGACGAACAAAATGTCTGTTATGCTTAATATCTTTAGTTTGATCTGTCTTAATTCTACCCTTTATCCGAGTAGTCTTTTCTTCGCCAAATTGCCCGAAGCCTATGCTTTTTTGAATCCAATCGTAGATGTTATGCCAGTCATACCTCTGTTCTTTTTTCTTTTAGCCTTTGTTTGGCAAGCTGCTGTAAGTTTTCGATAAGATCTTGAATACTATCCTAGAAAATTCATGATTTATTCGAGAAAAATTATAACAATTGATAAGATCAAATAAGTCTGGGAGTATGAACCTTCAATTCAAACATTTAAATTCTTGGATAGTCGCGAGAAATTCCGCTCGCCCCATTTCCCGATTCTAATCCTTTTTCCGGCGAAAGACCTTATTAGGTTAGGGTCCCTTAGAATATCTAATTGTGGGTATGAAAGTGATTTGTGGTAATCAAAGACTCTTATTACAAATTTCAACTTCATTTGAATTTCTGAACATTCTTTTCTATTTCTAGAATTCATTTCTTGGTGTCAAAATAGGATATGTGATATAAAAATGGAGGATCTATTATCTTTTCTCGTTTTTCTTTTTCAAAAAATGATCTTGGAGGTTGTGTAATGCTTACTCTCAAACTTTTCGTTTACACAGTAGTAATATTCTTTGTTTCTCTCTTCATCTTTGGATTCCTATCCAATGATCCAGGACGTAATCCTGGACGTGAAGAATAAAATAAAAATTTCGTTTTTCTTGCTTGATTTTCCAATTTTCTTAAGATTTTATTTTCTATATTCCATACGTTTAACTAGGAAAAAAATAAAAAGGGGTTTGCGAAATTTGAAAGAAAAAAATAGAAAGTCATCAACGGAAACGGAAAGAGAGGGATTCGAACCCTCGGTACGAATAACTCGTACAACGGATTAGCAATCCGCCGCTTTCGTCCACTCAGCCATCTCTCCCAATTGAAAAAGATAATTACTATGTTACATTACACATCAAGTAAGGATTAAAGAAAGTATTTCTTTCACATTCTTTATCGTTATTATATAATTAGGAATTCCATTTAGATGCTCGAAAGATCCAAATAGAAAGATAAATAAAGAAGACCTTCTTGCTTTTATTTTGTTCGAAGTGCCTTTTGGGCCTGGCCCGGTCAATACCCAGCCGGGCCTTTTTTTTGTTCCAACGAATTCCCTTTATTTATAGGTATAGGAAACATACTCTAAATAAGATACCCAATTTGGTATCTGTGTAAGAATTTCCATTGTGGGGTTTACATATACTTATAATTTTTGTTATAATAGAAATTGAGAAGGATTTTTGATTCAAAAGAATCAATTAAGTATGTTTTGTAGTTTCTTATGTCATTCGGCAAACCCAATTTTAGATTCAAATCCACGAATCATTCAGGAATTCTCAGTCAACGAATAGTTAAGGGTCCCCATTTGTCATAAATTTTGGCTTTTTTGAATGAAAATATACATTTGATTGTTCAATAGAAAAGTGAGGGGAAGTTTTTCGGCATTCGAAGGGGTGGATCAACTACAATCAAAAGGGGAAAGGGGTTTCTTTTAGAATTTTTATAAATTTAGCAAAAGGATTAAATTCAAAAAGGGATGCAAGTACAATAAACTAAAGTTTAGTAATCCAACCCAGAAAATTTTATCCTATTGTGTATCGTTTTGGCGGCATGGCCGAGTGGTAAGGCGGGGGACTGCAAATCCTTTTTCCCCAGTTCAAATCCGGGTGCCGCCTCATCAACAAACGAATCAAAATCTCTTATCTGCTGATATAAATCACCCAAATTTTCCCCAGTAGAACAGAATAAGGGGATTGTTGATACTTGGTTGATTCTAAACATCTATTCTGGGGATTTTGTAAAAGATTTGAAATCTTTCAATCTAAAATTCAAAGAAAGATTCTATTATAATGGTCGAAGCAAGACTTCCCGATTCCCTTCTACTGCTAATGTAATATCTACTGATTGGGTCTTGAATTTCATTGGCATAGCCGGCGGCTAACTAGTTGTGGAAAGTCCTTTATGTAATCTACATATTATAGACTCGCGAGAATCTCTGAGTGTTCAGGCATTCAATCACTATTATATTGAGATTGGATGGATAATTTCCTTTTTTATAGAAAAAGTGAAAAAATTTTATTATTTTTTTTGAAACCCCTCGTCAAGAGTATATTATACTATCCCCCAACTGCTTCAGAGAGACAATCGGGAAAGGGTACGGATTAGATCAAATAGGAAATAAAAGTATGTAATAGATAGCAATTGATCTTTGAAGTTGAAGGGCAACAAAGAACGGGCCCTCTTTTTTTTTACTATATGTTCCATTAGTAACATTCCTTTGTAGCATCATTGTGTATTTTACTTGTGTTTAGTCTTTCCCGATTAGAAATCATATAGTAATTTTTTAGAAATGGATTTATTTGATTGGTTCATCAATAGTGTTGGGCCAGAATCCCTTTTTGACTCTGGACCATGGATTCTACTATTATTAGTGAGCAATACAATAATGGAATATTTCTATCATAAAGATAAGGGACATAATTGACATGGATATAGTAAGTCTCGCTTGGGCTGCTTTAATGGTAGTCTTTACATTTTCCCTTTCACTCGTAGTATGGGGAAGAAGTGGACTTTAGAAGCACTACTAATTTAGTTGAGGAATGAAACGGTATCAATTGTTTTATAGATCGTTCTGCAACGCATTTTTTATTTGATTTGAAAATTATTTCAATTCAAAATATATTCATTTCGAAATTCCATTGGATTCTAGTGGAGAAATGTATTGTATAACAGTAAAACAATTATTTCAGAAAGAAAGAGAATTGGGTCCTACATTAATTCCATATATGGATTAATCACTACATATATTGTAGATATAGATAGAAGCTAATATAGTATACCAACTTTATTAGAAAGTCAAGTACAACTTTATACACTACTATAACAGTAATAGAGAGTATGGTAAGAAAGAAATTTCTTACCATACTCTCGGATCTCATAGAATACCGCCCATTATAGTCCGTTGATTTCATTTAAGACGCAAAAAAAGAATCCTTTTGATTTGATTTCTTCAACTATTGATAAGAACTCAGAAGTCAAGTTTCATTTCAAGTAATTAATTATTTTGACTGACTGTTTTTACGTAAATGATAAGTAGAAAAGCAGTAGGAACTAAAATGAACAGTGCAGTAGCAATAAATGCAAGAATATTTACTTCCATAATCTCAATCTCATCGTTTTTTTATTTCACAATAACTCGGGATTTAATCCCATAGAGATGATAAATCTTTCACCTGTCAATTCAATGAATGCATTACCTATCGATGATCTTGAATCGGATCAATATCATGAATAACAATATCTGAGCTATTAAATTAATTCGTCGTCGAGAATTGAATAGTATAACATACGAAGATCTTTTATCCATACCGAATCCAAGATGGGATTCCCGGACCAATCAAAAATTCCTTTATTTATCCTTCTTTTCTGTTCTTTCTTTTCTATAACTTACCTTAGGTCTTCCGTGTAGAACCATCAAATGAAGTATCCTCGTCCGTTTCCATTAACTTAACTAGAAAACCCCAACAAACAATACAAGCGAAGTGGAAAAAAAGAGGAATTAGGTTGTAAATTTGAATGATCCCATTTTCTTTGGAAGACAAAGAAGTATGAGAAAGATGAGTCGCGGGAGAAAAGATGGAATATTCTATCAACTTCACTATTTTAATTATTTTCATTTTAGTTTAGGGTTTGTTCTTTCTTCGACAGAATCCTGAAAAAAAGAGGGGAAACCCCTTCGGAATTAAATTATGCTCTCTGTCCCTTCTTTCATTTCACATAAAATGGAGAGGTTAATTGATGTACTTATTGGATCCGTCGGGACTGACGGGGCTCGAACCCGCAACGTCCGCCTTGACAGGGCGGTGCTCTTGCCTATTGAACTACAATCCCAGGGAAATAAGAAGAGATCTAGCAGAAAATTTGGATTCTTTTTTCTTCTCTCTTATCAGGTATTTCTTAAGAACAAGAGGGTTCTACCATCTGATAGTAGATTGGCGAATTGTTGGGCCGAGCTGGATTTGAACCAGCGTAGACATATTGTCAACGAATTTACAGTCCGTCCCCATTAACCACTCGGGCATCGACCCAACGCCTAATTAGACGTTCCATAATCAACTTTCTTTCGTCTCCCAGGCGGACAAATCCATTTCACTTTTGATAAAATATATCAAATCAAACTGCCACGGATAGACTGAGGAGTTGACAAATCCATTTCACTTTTGATAAAATCCTACTCCTATGGTCTTGGTATACCCCTAGAGGGACTTGAACCCTCGTTTTCTCCGTGAAAGAGAGAGGTCGTAACCACTGGACCATAGGGGCACCAATGGACCATAGGGCCTATGGCCACCTTTATTCATAAATAAACTAGAAATAATAGTTGCTGAGGGCCGGCCACCTTTAGGAAATCAAAAAGCACTACACAATACAAATACAATAGGGAATAAGGCCTAAGGCCACCTTAACTTAATATAAAATATAAATCAGCCGAGGGACACCTTTAGAAGATGAATAGGATATGAATCAAACCGAAAAACTCGTTCACTTTTCTGGGGGTTAATGGTAATCAAACTTTACCATTAAACTATACAATGGATCCAAGAGACGGTACCTCTGAATCAGCAGGAGATGAAAAAAATGATTTACCAAAGTCTGATTTGGGAATTCTATTGAG